GAGCCCGCTTAGCTCAGAGGTTAGAGCATCGCATTTGTAATGCGATGGTCATCGGTTCGATTCCGATAGCCGGCTTTTTTCTCTATCGATTTTTTCCATGATTGGTAATCTTTCCTCTCCCTTTCTCCAAACGTTGAGTCACTAATCTATTATGTCGTGGTAAATGAAAAAAGTTGATTAGAGCAATTAGATCTATATAGAACAAATCATAAAACAGAGCCTTAATTTCCTATATATACAAAAAATCCGGATATTGACACAATTCATTTCATTCTACTTTGTAATACTTCAGTAGATTTAGCTTTGCTTTGTTTATCCTTTAGTTTAGTTCAGTCTTAATTTAGATTTCTTCTGTAAAATGAAATTTCAATAAAATAAAAAGGAGTCTTTATGTCTCGTTACCGAGGACCTCGTTTCAAAAAAATACGCCGTCTGGGGACTTTACCGGGATTAACTAGTAAAAGACCTAGATCCGGAAGTGATCTTAAAAACCCATTGCGTTCCGTGAAAAGATCGCAATATCGTATTCGTCTAGAAGAAAAACAGAAATTGCGTTTTCATTATGGTCTGACAGAGCGACAATTACTTAGATATGTGCATATCGCTGGAAAAGCCAAAGGGTCAACAGGCCAGGTTTTACTACAACTACTTGAGATGCGTTTGGATAATATCCTTTTTCGATTGGGTATGGCTTCGACCATTCCTGGAGCCAGGCAATTAGTTAACCATAGACATATTTTAGTTAATGGTCGTATAGTGGATATACCAAGTTATCGCTGCAAACCTCGAGATATTATTACTACGAAGGATAAACAAAGATCGAAAGCTCTGATTCAAAATTATATTGCTTCCTCCCCTCACGAGGAATTGCCAAACCATTTGACTATTGACTCATTCCAATATAAAGGATTAGTAAATCAAATAATAGATAGTAAATGGATCGGTTTAAAAATAAATGAGTTGTTAGTCGTAGAATATTATTCTCGTCAGACTTGAACCTAACGAACATAACAAAGAAAGGGAAAGGGGGTTCAAACAATTATGTCCTCTTTTCAACGAAGTAAATAGATCTAAGGGCCTTGAATCTACATTTTTCTCATTCACCTATCGCAAATTGATCCGCAGTAGGATTTTTTTTTCTTTTTTGCTCTTTTTCCGCGATATTTGTATTTTACGTACTCGTACGGAAGAAATGTAATTAGGAATGGGGATTCTCTATCAAAAAACAAAAAGCTGTTGGAATAATGATATGAATTGTTATTTGATTTGATATATTGCGGTCGGTAACGCTGGTGAATTAACAGAAACGGAAAGAGAGGGATTCGAACCCTCGGTAAACAAAAAGCCTACATAGCAGTTCCAATGCTACGCCTTGAACCACTCGGCCATCTCTCCTACATAATCTTATTATTGACCAGAAACCGAGTGAATAGCGAGTTATTCATATTATTTTATTGCAGTACAGGCACGACCAATCAACGGCTTCATAGAAATAAAAAATGCCTTTCAAATTTGATATTTATCAACAACAACTTCTCTTATCATCTACCCCATAGATCTATTACAAATTCATGAATCGTACCATGGATTTTTCTATTTCATTTCAATTGTATAATGTCCATCCCTTTTCCCTCTTGGATCATAACCAAATCCAAATTTCTCGAGTTTAAGTTATAAGAATCTATAGTAAAATAAAGTTCTTAGTTATTCAACTTAGATGAAATGAAGTAATAGCTCCGCTCATTTGTACGAAATTTATATGAAATTCAATCTGATTCAAAAGTCTCTTATCTCTCTTTGTCTGATAAAGGGTACAATTTGAGCGGAAGGTACACATCTTTTTTTTAGAATTTTTCTGTTTTTATGTTATTTTGTACTGTACAATTCCCTTGTTTGTGGGAGCATTTACCCCGAAGGAGTAATGAGAAGAATTATAGAATGGATTGCGAATTATGCCTAGATCTCGGATAAATGGAAATTTTATTGATAAGACCTCTTCAATTATAGCCAATATTTTATTACGAATAATTCCGACAACTTCAGGAGAAAAAAAGGCATTTACCTATTACAGAGATGGTGTGATTTGATTCTTTTTTCTTGTTTTTTTTTTAGCCCTCACTTCCGTCTTACGAGAAAAAGACGCGGTTCGGAATAGAAAGAACCAAATTATTGAAATAAAGCTACGCTTAGTGAAGGTAAAGTTTGGAGATAGAACAACTCCTTCTGTCGTGTATCCTCGATTGATCCAGCCTCAGATACTTTAATTGTCAATTGTCGATTTTAGTATTGAACGAAAGGTTACATCTATAGGTTCTGTATTGCGGGTCAATCCTACTCCACTAATACCAATAGGCGGCATAGGGGAAAAAGCACTACACTAGGAATCAACAACACGAAAACTTTGTTATAAATTACCCTTTTCCTTAGCGGTATCGGGACTAACAAGAATGGTTGGGACAACAAACATCCATCTCGTTTGTACTTTGGATACCCGTATAAC